TTGTTGTTATAGAACATGGCATTCTATGGGAGCAATGAATAGGTACGAATAGAGCAAAAAAGGAAATAAAAAAAAATAGTAGAGAAAGATTCTATAAAACTATATACGAATCATCACTCCCCCGCTTTTTTATTTCCTTAATTCAATTTCATTTGATTAAGGCGAAATTCCTTAAAAACCTCCGCCTTATTTAAAATATCCTGAACAGTTTCTGTAGGTTGAGCACCCTTTTCAAGGAAATATAGAATAGCAGGAACGTTTAAATAAGTTTGATTCTTTATCGGATCATAAAAACCCACCTTTCGAAGATCTCTTCCTTCTCTTCGGGATCGAACATCAATTGCAACGATTCGATAGACGGCTCATTGGGATAGATGTAGATGAATAATACCCCCCTTAGAAACGTACGGGAAGTTTTCTCTTCGTACGGCTCGAGAAAAAATGATTTGAAGTTCTATTTCTGTATAAAATTACAATGGCAAATGGGTCTATAAAATGATCAAAGCAATTCGATTATGCTTTAAATCCCTTTTTTCTTCCTTCCTGAAAAAGAACAAAATCATTAGTACTCATAACTCAAGTTGGAGAACTCTCAAATAGCTCAAGGGAAAATCTTTAGGCATTTCATTTATTGATTTATTGAGTGGTCTTTAAACCCCTTTCCTTTTTGTTTGTCTCGTTTAAAATTTATTTGTATTTTTATTCAGGTCAAGTTATTGAGTCAATTGAAAGGGTATTTCCTTGTTCTGGGATCCTTTATTTTTTCTTTGTTTTAAATCATTGGGTTTAGACATAACTTCGGTGATTCTTAATCCTTTCAAAATGGCAGCAACATACCTTTTTTTGTGATTTACTTCTATCAAAGAATCATACAAACGGTTGATTCCCACGCGATACACTTTGTATCGAAAGAGTTTGATCACTTCCAAGAAAATTAAAATTTCCTTTTGGGTTGGAAACTTGGAATCCTTTCGATTTCTCTATCGAAGATATACTTACGAAGTTGTTCCAATTTATTGATTGGAATTAACCCTAGATCCTTGCCCTTGAGAAATGAATCAATACTTTCTACTCGAGCTCCATCATGGACTATTTCCATTCCAACCCAACAAAAAAGAGAGAGGTTCGGGTGGAACAGAACAAACGATGTCGAGCCAAGAGCACCTTCATTCCTATATAAAATGGTGGATGTAAGAATCCACAACGGATCGTGTCCTTCAAGTCGCACGTTGCTTTCTACCACATCGTTTCAAACGAAGTTTTACCATAACATTTCTCTAATTTCGAGTCGGTATGCAATTGATTCAATTATAGAATCATGAATAATCATCGGTTCAGTCGGTACATAGTAATCTCTACTTTATTATTCTATATAATATATATATAATAATATTATAAATAATAAACAAAACAAATAAATGAGGTCTTTTTGAATATCTACGTCTTCAAGTAACTCAATAGGATAGATTCACTAATCTCACACTTTTTTAAGTACCAAAGACTTAACTTATAAGGAATCATTCAAAATATTGAATTTATAATTTAGTTTCCTACTTTAAATATCATTTTTTGAATCAAGTTTTACAGTAAAAAAAAACCAACCTTGATCATGATAAAAGAGATCCATTTCTATTTCTTTTGAAATTGAATCAATGATTTAAAACAGATAGATAGATCGAACAATAAAAAATTCTTTTTTTACAAAGAAAAACGAATGTCACTGAAATAGAGCGATAACAATATATACATATAAGCTATGCATTTCCTCATTTTATCTACGTATTTTTGTATTTTGTTTGACTTGAGATTCACTAATCTTTCTATAATCTTGTCATAAAGTAAAAAGTAAAGTGAATAAAATATATGAATCACCCCTGTCTCAATCCTTCCATAGATTTACAATTATTCATTAAAGCCAAACATGAAATACCTAAAAAGAAAGTTAAAATAAAATACATTGATTCCATATATAACTTGATTCTTTATTAAGAAGATTCGGACAGACGCAGATATTGAACTTAATCCCTTCCGTTTCTGATTAACTTATATCTACTCCCCGAATTCGATGGGAATAATAAATCATAAAAAAGGAGGGTCCTTTTTCTTTTTCGGGATGCTGACTATCTTGTCTAGGTACAAAGACAAACAAGTATAGATTAAGTCTTTGCTCCTTTTTTATTTTACCCTACCCTAACCCAGTATTAAGAAGAGACTTAATCCCCTTAATTGAATTCAATTAGAGTACCAATAACTCCCTCTTGGTTAGAAATTTAGAGATTCACATAGAATTTTAATAATTGGGCTACTTTATTTAAAGAATAGGGAATAAGAGAAAAGAAATAGGGGTTCTTTCGCATTTCGATTCAAAATGCGTCGTTGAAAATTCAATATGGGACGTAAGCTTTTTCTAAGGAAAAAACTTTCCTCAATATGAGGAAAATAAACATATGATGAAAAACTCGCCCGATTTTTTGAATTCAAATCCTTGCGATCTCTGTTC